AAAAGAAAGAAATTCGATAATACATAAGAAAATTATTCCCGAATCGTCTATTGAAATTCGATCTATGGATTGGGCAACTTACTCATTGACAGAAAAAAAAATTAAAAATAGAACTACTAGAACAAATACAATCATAAATAAAATAGAAAAAATGAAAAAAGACAAGAAAAGAGGGTTTATAACTCGAGAGATAAATATTAACCCTAACAAAATAAGTTATGACGATAAAAGATTAGAATCACCAAAAAATTTTTGGCGGATAGTAAAAAGAAAAAATATTCGATTACTTCGGAAATCCCATTATTTTTTAAAATTTTTTATTGAAAAGATATACAGAGATATCTTTATGTGTATCATTAATATTCCTAGAATCAATGCACAGCTTTTTATTGAATTAAAAAAAAAAATTCTTAATAAATACATTTACAATAATGAAGCAAATCAAGAAAGAATTGATAAAACAAATCAAAGTATAATTAACTTTATTTCAACTATAAAAAGGTCACTTTGTATTAATAAGAATTCACATACTTTTTTGGACTTATCTTACTTGTCACAAGCATATGTATTCTACAAATTATCACAAACCCAAGTCAGTAACTTATATAAGTTAAGATCTGTCTTTAAATATTACAGAACATCTTTTTTTATTAAGAATGAAATAAAAGAGTATTTTGTTGGAACGCAAGAAATAGTTTATTCCGAATTAAGACAACATAAGAACCTTCAAAATTCTGTAATTAATGAATGGAAAAACTGGCTAAAGGATCATTATCAATATCAATATGATTTATCTCAGATTAGATGGTCGAGATTAGTGCCGCAAAAATGGCGAAATAGAGTCAATCAATATCAATGCCGTATGACTACAAATAAAGATTTAAACAAATGGGATTCATATGAAAAAACCCGATTAATTCATTACGAAAAACAAAATGATTTTGAAATAGATTTATTACTAAATCAAAAAGAAAATATTAAAAAACAATATAGATATGATCTTTTTTCGTATAAATCGATTAATTATGAGGATAAGAAAGACTCATATATTTATGGAGTGCCATTACAAGTAAATAAAAACCAAGAGATTTCTGATACTTACAATACGCCTAAACGCAAACTATTTGATATGATGGAAGGTATCCGTATCAAGGATTATCTAGTAGACGATGATAGTATAGATATAGAAAAAAATATGGATCGAAAATATTTTGATTGGAAAATTCTCAATTTTTGTCTTAGAAATAAGACCGATATTAAGGCCTGGGTCGATATTGATACTGTCACCAACAGAAATAAAAATACTAAGACTGGGGTTAATAATTATCAAATAATTGATAAAATTGATAAGAAAGGTATTTTTTATTTCCCGATTCATCAAGATCAAAAAATGAACCCATTCAATCAAAAAAAACCTCTTGTGGATTGGATGGGAATGAATGAAGAAATACTAAGTCGTCCCATATCGAATCTAGAACTTTGGTTCTTCCCAGAATTTGTGATACTTTATAATACATATAAGATTAAACCGTGGGTCATACCAATCAAATTACTTCTTTTCAATTTTAATGTAAATAAAGTAAATAAAAATGTTAATAAACATAAAAGTATCACTGGAAAGAAAAAAACAGATATTTTTCTATTATCGAATGAAAAAAAAACTTTTGAATTAGAAAATATAAATCAAGGAGAAAAAGAATTAGCGGACCAAGCAGATCTTGAATCAGCTCTCTCAAACCAAGAAAAAAAACAAGAAAAATATGTTGAAGAAGATTATACGGGATCAGACATGAAAAAACGTAGAAACAAAAAGCAATACAAGAATAACACAGAAGCAGAGCTTGAGTTCTTACTAAAAAGGTATTTGCAATTTCAATTGAAATGGGATGCTTCTTTAAATCAAAGAATCATCAATAACATCAAAGTATATTGTCTCCTGCTTAGAATGAAAAATCCAAGAGAAATTGCTATATCCGCTATTCAAGGGGAAGAAATGAATCTGGATATTATGATGTTCCAGAAGGATTTATCTCTTAAAGAATTGAGAAAAACGGGCATATTTATTATCGAACCTGTTCGTCTGTCTGTAAAAAATGATGGAAATTTTATTATATATCAAACCATAGGTATTTCATTGGTTCATAAGAGTAAGCACCAAATTAATCAAAGATACCTAGAAAAAAGCTATGGCTATGTTGATAAAAATAAGAATAATTTTTCTGAATCCATTGCGCTCGATCAAAAAATGACTGGAAATAGAGACAAAAATCATTATGATTTGCTTGTTCTTGAAAATATTTTATCCCCGAGGCATCGTAGAGAATTGAGAATTCTAATTTTTGTCAATTCTAGGAATAGAAACAATATCCATAGAAATACAGTATTTTGCAATGGATGCAATGGAAATCAGGTAACAAATTTCGATCAAGTTTTGTTGAATAAAAGAAAAAATCTTGATAGAGATAAAAAGAAACTAATTAAATTAAAGTTCTTTCTTTGGCCCAATTATCGATTAGAAGATTTAGCTTGTATGAATCGCTATTGGTTTGATACCAATAATGGTAGTCGTTTCACTATGACAAGGATTCATATGTATCCGCGATTGAAAAGTCATTAATGGTACATTTTTACTATATTTCCGTACCATATCGAGTATATGAAGACAAAGAAATAAACATAACCATTATCTTACATTTCATTATGATACATGATACTAATTTAATGAGGCGTTGTATTATATTAATTTAATTCGATCTAAAATGAATCAACAAAATCTTCTTATTTTTTTTTAGGTCTAAATTATTGTTTATTTTTTTTGTGAGTACAGAAATAGACTATACTTTTATATAGGATATCCTATCCGAATCCAATTTTAAAAATTGGATTGATTATTGAGTACTAAATTAAAAAATTTTATTTGACAAAATTAAGAATTCTTCACGAAATTAAGATTATTGTGTATATCAAATTCAAATGAGTGGCATTATTATTACTGATCAAGAAATATATATATATATCGATAAAAATATCTCAAAAAAAGAGAGAGGGGCTATTCCTTTTTATGGTAAAAAATTCATTCATCTCAATTATTTCGCAAGAAGAAAAAGAAGAAAACAGGGGATCCGTTGAATTCCAAGTATTGAGTTTCACCAATAAAATAAGAAGACTTACTTCACATTTGGAATTGCACAGAAAAGACTATTTATCTCAAAGGGGTCTACGTAAAATTCTGGGAAAACGTCAACGGCTGCTGTCTTATTTGTCAAAGAAAAATAGAGTACGTTATAAAAACTTAATTAATGCGTTGGGTATTCGGGAATCAAAAATTCGTTAATTTGAAGAGTCATTTTGAATTATTTGATTTATTAGATCTTGAATTTTGATGAACTTTTTTTTCGTTTTACGCAATTCATGGAAAAATGAATCGAGGAAAAACTTATGAATATGCCAGCTACAAGAAAAGATCTCATGATAGTCAATATGGGCCCCCACCACCCGTCAATGCACGGTGTTCTTCGACTCATCGTTACTCTGGACAGTGAAGATGTTATTGACTGTGAACCAATAGTGGGTTATTTACACAGAGGAATGGAAAAAATTGCGGAAAACCGAACAATTATACAATATCTGCCTTATGTAACTCGTTGGGATTATTTAGCTACTATGTTCACAGAAGCAATAACTGTAAATGGGCCAGAACAGTTAGGAAATATTCAAGTACCTAAAAGAGCCAGTTATATCAGAGTAATTATGTTGGAATTGAGTCGTATAGCTTCTCATCTGTTATGGCTCGGCCCCTTTATGGCAGATATTGGTGCACAAACTCCTTTCTTCTATATTTTCAGAGAAAGAGAATTCATATATGATCTATTTGAAGCTGCCACTGGTATGAGAATGATGCATAATTATTTTCGTATCGGAGGAGTAGCGGCTGATCTACCTTATGGCTGGATAGATAAATGTTTGGATTTCTGCGATTATTTTTTTACAGGAGTTACTGAATATCAAAAACTTATTACACGAAATCCTATTTTTTTAGAACGCGTTGAAGGCGTAGGAATTATTGATAGAGACGAAGTAATAAATTGGGGTTTATCAGGACCAATGCTGCGAGCTTCCGGAATACAATGGGATCTTCGTAAAGTTGATCATTATGAGTGTTACGACGAATTGGATTGGGAAGTCCAATGGCAAAAAGAAGGGGATTCATTAGCTCGTTATTTAGTCCGAATTGGTGAAATGAAAGAATCCATAAAAATTATTCAACAGGCGTTGGAAGGAATTCCAGGGGGGCCCTATGAGAATTTAGAAATCCGATACTTTGATAGAGAAAGGTATCCAGAATGGCATGATTTTGAATATCGATTCATTAGTAAAAAACCTTCTCCCATTTTTGAATTACCGAAACAAGAACTTTATGTGAGAGTCGAAGCCCCAAAGGGCGAATTGGGAATTTTTATGATAGGGGATCAGAGTGGTTTTCCTTGGAGATGTAAAATTCGCCCCCCGGGTTTTATCAATTTGCAAATTCTTCCTCAGTTAGTTAAAAGAATGAAATTGGCTGATATTATGACAATACTAGGTAGCATAGATATCATTATGGGAGAAGTTGATCGTTGAAATGATAATTGATACAACGGAAATACAAGATATCCATTCTTTTTACAGAGTGGAATCCTTAAAAGAGGTCTATGAAATTCTATGGATGCTTGTTCCTATTTTGACTCTTGTATTGGGAATCACAATAGGCGTACTAGTAATTGTATGGTTAGAAAGAGAAATATCCGCAGGGCTGCAACAACGTATTGGACCCGAATACGCCGGTCCTTTAGGAGTTCTTCAAGCTCTAGCAGATGGGACAAAACTACTTTTCAAAGAGAATCTTCTTCCATCTAGAGGAGATACTCGTTTATTCAGTATCGGACCATCCATAGCAGTCATATCAATTCTACTAAGTTATTCAGTAATTCCTTTTGACTATCGCCTTGTTTTAGCCGATC